TCCCCGGTCGGAATAGGAATCGGCGGGTCAATTCCTTTCCTTAGAACCGTACTTGAGAGTTTCCTACCTCATACGGCTCCGCAGTCAATTCTTTTGGTATCCGTTTTTCTTTTTTTAGAATATTAAACTGAATGAGATTTCTTATCGATCTATATCCCACTGTTCGGAGTAACCAAAAGAAGTGAATTGCATGAGTTTCAAACTTTCATTTTGATTTAATTAAAAATAAGTTTTATCTTTTCTCCCACCTGCAGAAGAATAGCGCAAGCATAGGGATTTACACCTATCTTTTGTATTTTCCGCAAGGTAACTATCTCGGTTTCTTATCGAAATTTCGTTATAGAATCTTTGAAAAAGTCTTTCCTTCATGAGCATAAGTAAGAAAGGAAAGACTTACTATCTTTGGGATCTGATCCTACACCGCTGCTCAATACCTCCGTCTTAGTGGATTAACTCTATTACATAAGTTAATTCCTAACTTGTATCTGTCTTATATATATAGGCATAAACAAGCAGTTCTTTTCTTAATGTATTGGCCCAAAACCTCATTAATTGATCTTTACGGCGCTTCCTCGCTATCAATTAGATCTTTCTTTTTTTATCCATAGACGTAGCAAAAGTATTTAGGCATATTTTCTCTTATTTCTTCATATTTTGATTAATATGATGAAGTTTCTTTGCTACAGCTCAAAGAAATCATCGTTTTGGACGATACATTTATTTGTAGCGAGCCTTTTTTAGTATTTACTAGCAGATTTTTCTTTCTTTTTCTTTCCTTTCTATAGTGGAGATAGTCGCACGTAATGACAGATCACTGCCATATTATTAAAAGCTTGTGGTAAGAATGGGTTCCGTTCTAGTGCCCTAAAATAATATTCTAAAGCTTTCGTATGTTCTCCATTACTTGTGTGAATAAGGCCTATATTATAGAGTATATAACTTCGATCGTAGGGATCAATTTCTAGTCGCATAGCTTCATAATAATTCTGTAAAGCTTCCGCATAATTTCCTTCGGATTGAGCTGACATCCGTTACGGTCGTTATTCGATTCAAAGCAAAGAATCTCCGTTTCAGAACCGTACGTGAAATTTTCACCTCATACGGCTCCTCCCTTAATATACATAATGAGAATGAAAAATACATGGAATAATCAAAACGGGTTAAAACATTCTCATTATGAACTGAGCGGGGCTAGCGTTTTTACAAAAAATTTCTAGCCAACCTTATTGCCTAAGAGCTTTTACTAGAATTAAGTGTCTTGATACTAAATAGAGAAAGGATAACTCCAACAATTTCTTTGTCCTCAACGCCCCCTAATTTCCAGGAAATAGTCACTTCAACAGTCTTCGATGGCTATACGGGTATCCAAAGTACGAACGAGATGGATGTTTGTTGTCCCAACCATTCTTTTTAGTCCCAATCAAAAGCAAAAGAAAGAAAGGGCGTAGTTTTTGTTTTAACAAAGCTTTCGTGTTGTCGATTGTTAGGTGTAGTGCTTCTTCCCCTATGCCGCCTATTGGTCCTATATTACTAGGAAGTAGAATTGACCTGTATGTAATACAAAACACAAAGGTGGAACCTTTCGCTCAATACTAAAATCGATCACTGAAACATAGTATCTGAGGTTGCATCAATCGGGGATACACGACAGAAGGAATTGTTTTATTTCGAAACTTCACCTTCAATAAGCGTAGGTTTATTTCTATAATTCGAATATGGAATAAGAATATTTGTTCATTCTATCCCGAATTATGGGCCTTTATCCTAAAACTAGTAGCAGTAAGAGGAAACTAAATAATAAAGAAAATCAAATCACACCATCTCGGTAATAAGTAAATGCCTCCTTTTCTCCTGAAGTTGTCGGAATTATTCGTAATAAAATATTGGCCACAATTGAAAAGGTCTTATCAATAAAATTTCCATTTATCCGCGATCTAGGCATAGGTATCAATCCATTCAAAAATTCTTCTCATTACCCCATGTGGGAAAACGATTACACAAACAAAGGATTTGTACAATACGAAATAACATAAAAACGGATTCCTTTCTAATTCTAAACAAAAAAACTTTCAATAAAGATAAAAATTTTCGACTACTTAATTAATGCTTCTATTTATTATTTATTCCAATTATTCCAAATACCCATAACCCATATAGGTTAAAAATAGGTTAAAAACCCTAAATCAATCAGTTGATTCGTTTCCATTAATTGATCGAATTCGGTATATATAGAAATCGTGCATTATAGCAACATTATCGTCTCAAATATGAATCAATATATATTTTCTCCTTTCACAAGGAAAAACTTGTTTTTGAATTAAATCGATTTTTTAGAAAAAAAATCGTCTATTCGTTATACTATTAGTTATAATATTGGTGGGTTGGTCGTAGTCCTACCTATCCAACAAAAAAAATTGAATAATAATAAAAATATGAATTATAGTAATGATTCGCTATTTCTTCGATTTCTGAGTCATAATCATTGTGTAGGAAAGATGGCCGAGTGGTCCAAGGCGTAGCATTGGAACTGCTATGTAGGCTTTTGTTTACCGAGGGTTCGAATCCCTCTCTTTCCGTACTTTCCACCTAATTGAATTCGTCAACATTCCTAACTGTAACAAATCAAACAAGAAGAAATACTATTATTAGAACATAAGAGTTGGATCATTCTTTTATTTTGATATCTATCTATATTCGAATTGCTGTGATATATAAAATACTGGAGAAAATGGACAAGAACAAGAAGTGAAAATCTTTCAGCCAATCTATGATACATGAATAGGAAAAATCCGGGTAGGGGATCGAATCTATGAGTGGAAGAAAATCTAGAGGAAACTCATGACTTTAATTTGAACCTTAAGTCATTTTCCTTTGTCGAAAGAAAGGGGCCAAATTGTCCGAACCCCCCCCCCCCTTTTTTTTTTATTTAGGACTAAGTCTGACGAGAATAATATTCTACTACTAACAATTCGTTTATTTTCAAACCGATCCACTTACTATCTATTATTTGATTGACTAATCCTTTATATGGGAATGGATGAAGAGTCAAATGTTTGGGCAATTCCTCACGGGGGGATGAATCAAGAGAATTTTGAATTAGAGCTTTGGATTTTTGTTCATCCCTAGCCATAATAGTATCTTGCGGTTTGCAACGATAACTTGGTATATCGACTATACGCCCGTTAACTAAAATATGTCTATGGTTAACTAATTGTCGGGCTCCAGGAATAGTCGGAGCCATACCTAATCGAAAAAGGATGTTATCCAAACGCATTTCAAGTAATTGTAGTAACACCTGACCTGTTGACCCTTTGGCTTTTCTGGCGATACGAACGTATTTCAGTAATTGTCGTTCTGTAATACCATAATGAAAACGCAATTTTTGTTTTTCTTCTAGACGAATACGATATTGAGATCTTTTCCCGGAACGTGATTGGTTTCTAAGATCACTTCCGGCTCTAGGCCTTTTATTAGTTAATCCAGGTAAAGCCCCTAGACGGCGTATTTTTTTGAAACGAGGCCCTCGGTAACGCGACATAAAGACTCCTTTCTTTATTTATTATTTCTTTTCGTTATTTCTTCTTTCTATTTATATATATATTCCATTTTACAAAAAACCTAAATTAAAACTGAACTAAATGTAAATGATAAATTAAACGAAATTCTCTGAAGTATTGTATTACAATGAATAATGAAATGGATTGTATATACATCATATACGAATCTTTTTTTTCTATATTATATATTTTGTATTAAAAATATATTTTGTATTAAAATGAAAATATGGAATGTTAAGTAAAAAAGCAAAGAGTTCAATCTCGGCCGAACAAATCAAAAAGAAACTCTTTCTTTTCCTTTTCTTCCTAGTTGGAAGTTTCTACGACATATTCAATTTCAAAAAAAAAAATATATAAAATAAAACGATTGAATAAATCAAAATAAAAAAAGCCGGCTATCGGAATCGAACCGATGACCATCGCATTACAAATGCGATGCTCTAACCTCTGAGCTAAGCGGGCTTCCAGAAATTGTACATTACATACACTGTGAATTCAATAAACTAGATTTTAGTTTAGGCTTATTCTTTTATGATTTTAGGCTATGAATTTCATATAAATATTTCCAATCAAATAAATATAAATAAATATTGAATTTAGTTTTTTCTATGTATATTCTATTTTTCGTCTCGAACAATTCGATTCTATTTCAATTTCCAATTAGGATTAGAAATCCTATTTTTCTTTTTAGTCGAGCTTATGAATTTTCAAATTCATTTCAAATCGAAATGAAAAAAAAATGTCATTATGACAATTTATACATTATGACAATTTATATTATATCTAGAACTAGACTAAATATCTATTTATTAGAATTCTAGGAGTCTTCCTTAAAAAAGAGAAAAGAAATAGAATAAAAAAATTAGAATCGATAAGAGGAACTCCGGATCATAATAACCTAATAAGAAATTTTTCGGCTTTCCTTCATGAAAAACAAAGAATCGACCCTTTGAGTATTGAAACTTGCATGGGAAATGAATAGGGAGGGGTGGTATATATCCATCCATATTGAATTTGAGCTACAGAAATGATAGAATCATTTCTGATTAGACCAAATTCAATTCAAATCTAGACGTCTGATAGAGATGAAAGAATAAAAGGGAAGGACATTACATTACAATTACAATGAGATCCTAAATCTTAAAACACAAAAGGGGATATGGCGAAATCGGTAGACGCTACGGACTTAATTGGCTTGAGCCTTAGTATGGAGACCTACTAAGTGAAAACTTTCAAATTCAGAGAAACCCTGGAATTAATAAAAATGGGTAATCCTGAGCCAACTCCTTTTGAAAAAGGAAAAAAAGGATAGGTGCAGAGACTCAAAGGAAGCTGTTCTAACAAATGGAGTTGGGTTGACTGTTCGAAAAATTCTTCCTTCGAAACTCCAATCCAAAAAAGTTGAAGAATATACTATATCAAATGATTAATTATACCACGAAT